ACTGAAAAGAAAGATTGCCCATCTTGTCTTTCATTTCGGGAGAAATACGATTGGGGGGGGCTAATTCGAATCCCTCGGGTAAAATAAGAACAGCTCCAACATTCAAAGCTCCTTTTTTACCATTAGCAAGAACTTGTTTGAGTTGCATATCATAAGGAATTCGAACAACTGCTTCAAATACAGTATCAGGAAGTACAGCTTGCGGAACTTCAATATCCACGGGCTTATTAGCTAAATGGCAATTGGCACATACAATTCGCCCAGTTGCTTCTCGTGGATTTTCATAACCCTGCTGCGCAAAAATGGGATATGCATTTGAAATAGATGCTCGAGTTATTACATATATCATGATCGATACATAAATGGATCGAGTCATATGTTCTTTTATCCAAGAAAAAGTCTTTCTATTTTGCATGGTCCAATCCATTGATCCCCGGAATTTTTACAATAAATTTGATAGGTAGCTAGTAGAATTACCTATCCACAAGTTTGCCATTGTATTGATTGTACTGAAAGAATTGTACTGGTGAAATATAGTATGAATACCTTGAGTTGAAAAGGTAGAAAAAGAAGAAATAAGATGAAAAATGATTTCTTTATAAACGAATAAATATTCTGATTTGATTGATATCAAATAATGAATTATTCATTCATTGAATGATAAATTACTACAAGCGAAGGAGATACACGATTTAAAAAATGGAAGATACAATATTTCACAATTGTATCTAGAATAACTGGAAAAGTGGAAACAAGACCAGATATAATCTGATCATTCTGAGCCAATCCAAAATCGTTGTAGATCGAACCAATCATTAGTTCCCAACCATGGGTCGAGTGAAACCCGATCCATAAATCAGTAACTAAAAGAATCAAAAAAGCTTTGATTGTATCACTTAAGTTATAGATAAATTCCTGAATCCAAGAATTTAGAATGAAAAGTTCTTTATTACCCAGAAAAAAATAACCACTTAGAATAGCAAAACAGATTAGGTTTGTAGAGAAATGCAAAATGATATGGAAATTAGATTCATTTTGTCTTTGGACCAATTTTATTGTTTCCTTGTGCATTCCTATATGAAGCCTTTGCATATGTGTCTCCGAGTACTCCTTTATCATTTCGTCCAACAGGAATAGTTCTTCTAATTCCATAAATTTTTCTAGAACATTTTTCTCTTGAATATCATTCAAAAGGATTTCGGATTGCCTGGTATTCCACCAATTAAGAACCAAAATTTCTAGACATTTATTAAATGAGAGAGAAACCCACCAGGGCAAAAAAAGTATAGACACAAGATATGGGAGGGAAGCCAGTGCTTTCTTTTTTTTCATTCTGTATTCGTTATGTGAATTGATAATGAACCTGTTTCATTCGTCGATTCTATCTGAAATTTCTATGAAGCACGAATTATATAACAAGAGCCTATAACTCTAACAAGAAGAAGATATTGAACCTACGGATCTTTTCCTATTTTGGTTTTTGGGTCAGAATTGAGTCTTTAGGATCTAGAATAGAACATACACAATAAAGGCCCTTTTCGAATGAAAAAAAAAGAAGTAAATATTCTTTCCATATTCCGGAGATCACAATTAGGCAAATTGTAACCGATTTCCTCTTCATTTATTCCTTTCGATGAATACCCCATTTTTAACTAACGAATATAATTTGTATTGAAAGACGAACCCTACCGGATACTTTAATTCTTTTATTTATATTTCGAATTCGAAATATTTAACTGTCTAACCGCAGCGCGGGGATAGGGTATCCATTAAAAGGCCTAAAACGAGGAATTATGTTTTACGAAAACAAAAGACATGTTAGTATATTTGATGAATCTATACTTATTAGACCTTTTAATAGTATAAAGTAAAGAGTGAAGCTGGACGACATGTGTATGCATATAAAAAATAGTTTTTGTGTACAAATAGTTTATAGTTTAGATTCTCCTTAATCTATTTTTTTTTTCAATATATTTTATTTGCTTCATTCTATTAGATTTCATTAATATTGTTCCATATACGTCCTCCTGCTTTTGAGATGTATTAAGTTTCTTCTCAAATGCTGAGATTTATTCTTCAGTGAATTTCAAAATAATTCAATGGGTACACGCAAGAAATAGGCCAATTCGGCAGCTTTTTGTTCAATTTCTCGTGGAGTCAAATTCTCATCAGTACGGGTCAAAGGAATGGCTCCTTGGCCCCTGATTTCCATATAAAGGACACGACGAGGAAAAAGACCCTCTCTCACTTCCATTCTGATTGATTGGATATCTTTCAGAAAGAAACGAAGTAAGATGCGACGATTTATTCCGGGAAATCCCCAACGAAAAATGGACATTATCCCTTCTTTTCTATCGAATAGGTCATAACCACTACCTACATTCCATGAAATTGTGCACCACAAATAAGAACTAATGAATAGACCTGCGATACCATAGAAAGACATCACGATCCCTTGGGGAAAAAAAATAATTTGCTGAGACGGAAATACGGATATCAGATTTTTACCAAGATAACTGGAAGTTCCGACCATTAAGAATCCTAGTGAACCTAAAAAAAGGATACAGGCCCAGCAAAAATTACTTGTTTTTCGAGACCCCGTTATAAATTCTATCCATATATATTCTGATCGCCAGTTCATACTATACTAGATCCAGTTGCATTTGATTGTAATTGATAAAATAATCCAAATGGATTTGACTCGAATTTTATTGCTGATCCCTAAGTAAATTTTAGAAACTAGCAGCATTCCGGCAGGAACCATTAGGAATAATTGGTTAGATACATTGAGTTTCTATTTCAAAGATTTTTTAAAAAATCTTTGCGGATCATTTTGAATTTAATCATTTAATTGATATTTAATTGATTAAGCTATAACTGCATATACCTGCATTAATGCATATATTATGCATCGGCATACATAACAAAACAACTCTTCCTTTTGTTTTCGGAAAGGCCACATATCCTACCATATTACATTAAAAAACATGAAAAAAATATCTGTATGATGATCCAGTGTTTAAATAAATTGATGAGATTTGGTCCCATCATATTTAGACAATATTATTTCTTTGGACATAAAGAGATAAAGAAGCCATTGCGATTGCCGGAAAGACTAGGCCCACTAAAGGAACAAAAATAGAGGGAAAGTTCAAATCTATCATAGAATGGGTACCTCGATTTAATATTTGTACCTATTATTTAATATTTGTACCTATTCTAATTAGAAATATATCTTATGATAAGTCTATCTATTAGAAAAAAGATTCAGATAATATTAATATGAATTTTTTAAGAATCAATAACGAATGTAGAACTCAATGAAGTGTACTTATTCCTCTTTCTACACGAATATTTATGATAATCCGCTTTCATAAATTGGATTCTTCTTCTCCCATCCTTATCTTCCTCGTCTTTCTATCTTTCCTTTCAAAATAAAAAAGGTGTTTTGAAAGGAAAGATAGAAACGAGTTTCTTATGAGTTAATCAATCTTATCCAACAAACAGAGATTCCTAGTTAAAAAGGGGAGTTCTCGCTAAATATAAAGAACTTCTATATTCTTATTTTTTGTTATTTGAATTATTTGAGAGTTTCTTTTATATTTATTCTTTCTTTTTACTTAATATTTTCTTCTAATTTTTTCGATATCTTTTTTTATCTATTTTTCGTTGTTCTATATATGAATATGTCAAAAGGACGGAGAAAAAAAGAATCCGGGGCAAAAAGTCATTATCCAAAACTTCTGACTCTTACTACACTTATAACTGATGTCCACAAAGAAAACACCATCTTCTTAGTTTTCATTATAATGAACTAAATGCGTATTCGCTACAAATAAAAATAACTTAAGCTAGTGCTATACTTTCATTTTCAAATGAAGAATTTCAATCTTTTTTTTTTAATCTTGATTCAAGGGAAGGAAACCGTGTAGCTGAAATAACTCATTCAGAACACCTTTTAAAGGATTACGTGGTACGATTGGGTCGAATAAGCCCTTATGGAATAAATACTCAGCCGCTTGTGAACCTTCAGGTACTGTCTTTTTCAATGTTTGTTCAATTACTCTTTTACCCGCAAACGCAATGTAGGCATTAGGTTCAGCAATAATGATATCTCCCAACATACCAAAACTTGCTGTAACTCCGCCAGTTGTAGGAGATGTAAGGATTGATACATAGAATAACTTTTTATTTGATTGATAATCATATGAAGCAGAAGATATTTTAGCCATTTGCATCAAGCTCAAACTCCCTTCTTGCATGCGCGCTCCTCCAGAAGCACACACAATAATGACAGGGAGAGATCGATTAGTAGCATACTCGATCAAACGGGTGATTTTCTCACCTACTACGGATCCCATACTACCTCCCATAAACTGAAAATCCATAACTCCAATTGCTATGGGAATACTATTTAGTTGACCTACGCCCGTTTGAACAGCTTCAGTTAAACCCGTTTTTGTTTGATAAGAAGAGATGCGATCTATATAAGGTTCCTCCTCTGAATGAAATTCAATGGGGTCCATAGAGACCATATCTTCATCCATAGGCTCCCAAGTGCCAGGATCAAGAAAGAGTTCGATTCTATCTGAACTACTCATTTTCAAATGATATCCGCAGTGTTCACAAATATTCATTTTTGAACTAAAAAATTTTTTATAATTTAATCCATAACAATTCTCACATTGAACCCATAACTGTTTGTATTTTGTATTTATATCGAAATCATTATATTTTTCTATTCTATTGAAAGTTTCTATTCTATTGAAAGAACTGCTACTAGTTTTGATACTAGAATTTCCACTTTCAATACTACTTGTACTTTCCGTACAAATGAAACTATAAATGTAACTGTTGATACCACTGTAAATGTCACTATTAAGACTGATTTCAAAACGAAGATAACTATCAACGCAACTATTAATGTGATTATTCCAATTAGATTGAGTATCATACATGGAATAATAATAGTAGTAATTACTACTATTAGACCCACTATG